ATCCTTTCTTCTTCGAATTTTTTTCTCTTCCCATTCATTTCCTGCGGACTCTTCATCTCCTAATTCCTTCCATTCTACCAAAGAATTATCTGTAATAATTCGCAAATCCGAATCGGCTAATTGTTCTCTGATAGCACCTGCCCCCGTAGAGATTTCTCGGTTTCGAAATGTCTCGAAACCTTGAGTAGTAAAAAAGAGTGGGATGCTATATTGCCAGGATTGGATTTCATATTCGAATGAACCTCGTAATCGTAAAAAAGTAGGTTTTTTAGCTATGGACCTAGCAAAAGAAAAATTGAGATAGGTTCCTATAGTATTGGATTCCCCCCCTCACAATCGGACATGAAGGTTTCCTCTCATCCGGCTCAAGTAGTTACACCAAATAAAGAAAGGAGTTCTTCTTCTTTTTAAACTTTGTTCGAGAAAACCCTACAAAAAGCTACTCTTTACTCAAGTTCCCAGTAAGGACCAGCCTCATTCTTATCTTATTTGATTTTTGATTTTCACTCTAACCTTTTAGACTTTCTTTTATGTTTACGAAAAAAAAAACGAAAAAAAGGAAATGTGAAATTCTTGAGTAGTCTACTTCCCCTCAAATGATGAATCCCCTGAAAGGAAGATTTTGGGACTCTTAAAGGATTTCTTTGTCTATGATATTGTATTGTTCCATTGGATCTTTTTTAGGTCTCTACTCACCTCGATGGTTATTATCCCTTGAAGCATATATGCGATAGATAAGCTCCCGTAACCATATTCGCTTGCGCTTGCCTGAATATAATTTCTTTTTTAAAGAAACGGAATGTATAATTCCACAAAAAGTCTTTTTTCACGAGGTATAACTAACTATTCCTATATTATCTTTTACGGAATCGACCATAGATCAATTCCCCTTTTCTTCCATTTTGAAATCTTGAATGCACCCATAATTCTGAGCTTCATGTTCCTCCTCCCAAGATACATGTCAGAGCCAGGGGCATCCCAATCAGATTAAATGGGATGACAGTTTCTCAGTCCAAATCTGTCAAATGAAAATTTCGATCAAATCACACATCGCAATATACTAGGCCCTCTAATTCCCTAAGGGGCTTATCTAAAAGATTCGCAATATAACTAGGAAGACGTTTCAAATACCACACATGAGTCACTGGACATGTCAGTTTGATGTATCCCATTTGGTACCTTCGTATCCGAGAATCAACAAATTCCACCCCGCATTCTTCACAAAATTTCGGGTCTTTTTTTTCAGTCCCAATTCCTCGGTAATTTCCACAAGCACAAATCCCACTTTTTATGGGTCCAGAAATTCTTTCACAAAACAATCCATCTTTTTCCGGTTTATTAGTTTTATAATGAAAAGTATAGGGTTTTGTCACCTCTCCAACTATCTCTCCATTGGGTAGAATCTTTTTTGCCCAAGCCCTGATTTGTTGAGGGGAAACTGGTCCAATTCGAAGTTGTTGATGTTTATACTGGTCAATCATAAAATAGAAATTCTGATTCATTGAGATCAAGCTTCCTTCCTATCCATCTGGAAGTTCTTTTCAGATACAAGGAAATGATTCAGTTCCAGGGACAAAGATCGTAGTTCTCGAACGAGCAATCGAAAAGATTCTGGAGCACCCTCTGGGTTAGGTACTGTTGCCCCAATAATCGTAGCACCAAGTACTTCTTGACGAGCTCTAATATGATCAGATTTGTAAGTAAGCATCTCTTGTAAGATATGAGCAACACCAAATCCCTCTAGAGCCCAAACTTCCATTTCCCCTACTCTTTGTCCCCCTTGTTTGGCCCTCCCTCTAAGGGGTTGTTGTGTAACAAGTGCGTAATGCCCACTGGAACGTCCATGGATTTTATCATCAACTTGATGGATTAATTTTAGGATATAGGACTTTCCTATTAGAACAGGTTGTTCAAAAAGATCTCCTGTTCTTCCATCAAATATTCTGCTTTTTCCCGGATATTCGGGTTCAAATACCCATGGATTTTTTGTTTTCTTACTGGCTTCATATAATTCGGAAAACACTAGTTTTCTTGAGGCCTCTTGCTCATATCTCTCATCAAAAGGTCCTATTCTATAATGTTTCTTTAGCAGATCCCCCGCTAACCCGAGTGAACATTCAAATATCTGTCCCACATTCATTCGTGAGGGGACTCCTAATGGGTTGAATACCATATCAACGGGCGTTCCATCTTGCAAATAGGGCATATCTTGTCTAGACAAAATCTTAGAAATTATACCTTTATTCCCATGCCTTCCAGCTACTTTATCACCTACTTTGATTTCACGTTTCTGTGAAATATATACACGAATCCTTTCTGGATTAGAATTGGAAACCCCTCTTCTATGGATCCATCTCACATCAATAACTCGACCCCTTCCCCCTATAGGTAGTCTTAGAGAAGTTTCTTTTGAAGTGGATACCTGAATGCCAAGTATAGCTCGTAATAATCTATCCTCCGGGGCATATGAGGATTCGCTCGCTGTCTGAGGTGTTAATTTACCTACTAAGATATCACCTGTTTCTATCCAAGATCCCAGCATCACAATTCCATTTCTGTCTAAATTTCGGAGTAAATGAGCCTCTAAATGCGGGATCTCCTTAGTGATTCTTTCAGGACCTTGGCTTGTTACATGAGTCTGAATTTCATATTTCCGGATATGAAAAGAAGTATAAATATCTTTATAAACCAGATATTCGCTAATTAGTACTGCATCTTCAAAATTGTAACCTTCCCATGGCATATAAGCTACTAATACATTTTTTCCTAAAGCGAGTTCCCCACCAGCTGTAGCCGCACCGCCCGCTAGAATTTGTCCCTTTTTAATGTATTTACCCCGCTGAACCTGAGTTTTTTGATTCATACAAGTATTTTTGTTGGAACGTTGATACATAACCAATGGAATGCTTAGGGTATCCCCATTACTTGAGAAAATGATCTTTTGAGTATTAGTATAAATGATTTTTCCCTTGCGTTCGGCTATAACTGAAATCCCCGAATCTAGAGCCGTTTGTCCTTCCAACCCAGTTCCAACAATGCACTTCTCGGACCGAGAAAGGGGAACTGCTTGGCGCTGCATATTAGAACTCATTAAAGCTCGATTCGCATCATTATGCTCAATAAAAGGAATGAGGGAAGCTCCAATAGAAAAATATTGGAAGGGAAAAATGCTTCTAAGATGAATCTCTTCCCATGCAATAGTCAGGAATTCTTGACGATATCGAGCTGGAACAACCTGTTGTTCTTGAATATCCCGATTCAAGGCCAAAGAATTTCCTGCTGCTACCATATAATATTCATCTCTATTTGGTGATAAATAAACCATCTGTGCCTCTTTTGATCTCTCAGATAATCCATAAAATGGACTCTCTATAGATCCCCAATAACCAACCTTCACATGAATAGCTAATGATCCCATAAGTCCAACATTGATTCCTTCGGACGTGTCAATTGGACAAATACGTCCATAGTGACTCGGGTGGATATCTCGTATTCGAAAACTAGCAGTTCGCCCCGTCAATCCTCCAGGACCCAAATAACTCCATTTTCGTCCATGAACAATTTGTGTCAACGGATTAGTTCGATCCAAAACTTGAGATAAAGGGTGTAGGCCAAAAAACGATTCATAAGTAGTTGTTAATGAAGTTGAAGTTACCAAATTTTGAGGAGTCGGTATCAATTTATGCCTGATTGCTCCACATATAGTTCCTCGAACCGTATTTTCTAAACGAACAAGAGCCAATCCGAATTGATCCTGTAATAGATCTGCTACAGAACGAATACGTTTATTTTTCAAGTGACTCATATCGTCAAGTGTACCCATTCCCAATTTAATTCCAATCAAATGATCCACAGCAGCCAATAAATCTCGTGGTAACAAAAATGTATTGTTTTGGGGTATATCAAGATTAAGTCTCCGGTTCATATTTCGTCGACCAATCTTTCCTAACTCACATCTTTGTTGAAAAAATTTCTTTTGTAATTCCTTGCATAAGGACTCAGAAAATACTGGATCCCCCCCTACACAGGCAAATTGTTGATAAAACTCCAAAATAGCATTTTCTTTTGACCCAATCTTTTTTTTCTCTTTATCATTCGGGAAAGACAAGAAAATCTCAGGGTAACAAACATTATCTAAAATTTCTCTTATATTCGAACCCATAGCTGATGATAGAACTAGAATAGATATTTTTTGTTTTCTACTTACACGGGCCCATATCCTTGCTTTTCTATCAATTTCTAATTCCGACCTTCCCCCCCAATCCGATATTATAGTACTGGTATAGACAGAAACTCCATTATGTTCCAATTCTGAACGATAGTAAATACCGGGACTTTGCAATATTTGGTTGATCACAATTCGGTATATTCCATTTACTATAGAGGTTCCAAAAGAATTCATTATAGGGATGTTTCCAATAAAAACGGTTTGTTCTTGCATATTTCTACCGGTTTTCCAAATTAAGACCGCGGGTACATATAATTCAGAAGAATATGTGAGTGATTCATACACAGCATCTCTTTCTGTTATCAAGGGCTCTACCAATTGATATGTTTCCACAAATAATTGAAATTCAATTTCTTGATCTCTATCTTCTATTTTTTGAAACTTATGAAATTCTTCCGTCAAGCCCTGATTAATGAACCTACAAAATCCCTCAAATTGTATCTGACTAAATCCAGGTATTGTGGACATTCCCTCATTTCCATTCTGGAGCATCTTAATTTGAAGTTTCCTCTTTATTGAAAAAATCCCATTATCGGCTTTTGGCTCACTATTCATCGAACCCTACCAATTGATCTAGCAATGATGGAATGGATATTCTGTTTACTGAATCACATAAAATTTTAGTCAACTCCATCCATATATATCGTATGAACGAAAGCAAGACAGAGAAATGAAGGGCATTTTCGATGCAAGTTCGAATTTGATCTTGAGACAGGTACAAATAGAAAGAAATGGAAATTAATAAAGCATTCCTGGAAAAAATTCTGTCACTTAGGCTGATGGAGTCTTTTATCGGATATAAAAATTGATCCAATTTAGATCTAATACCTAATTCTTTATATTATGATATTAATATGATGATATTAATATGATATTAATGATATTATGATCAGCGTACAAAAAAAGAAAAAATCAATGAGTTTAGGATGGAATCTGCTCTCTATGAATGAGATAAAAACAGAAGAATCAGGACCAGCATAGAGTTTCCTTTTTTTTTTAGCACACGCAATTGAATGTTCAAAAAGGAATTCGCAAATCTTTTTTTTTTGTAGTAAAATTTAGAAAATACAATGGAATTGCGTACGTATATAGTCATAGGAGTAATCTTTAGGAAGTATATGACGATATAGCTATCTAGCTATCCGTATATCACATCTTTTATAAGAATTGAACTTGGTGCAACCTAGGTTAGGTCGTACTCTATCATAATATCTATCTTCTATTCATATTCAATGAAATATTCAAGCACAATGATCCTATATAGGGATATGTGCATAAGAAATAGACCCGGCTTGGTATCCCCACGTATAACAATAACAATTTCTGTTCTAGAGTTTACACTTTTCTGGGGTTTACATATACACATATATTTTCTTATAATTAGAATTGATCATGTAATTGATAATGATTAGTCGGAAATCAATTGGATTTTGCATCCATTAAGATAAGGAGATACAAAATTAAGAGCTGTTCGCTAATTCAAAGTAAGAAAAGTAAGTAAGAGTAAAAGAGTAAGAATTAAATAGTTAATGGAGTAATAGAGTAATTTATTCGAAATTGACCTGCATTTTACAGTCTGTGACCGGGCCGGGAATCTTTTCACTTTTCTATAGATCTATCGAATCTATAGAAAAGTGAAAAGAGAAGGTAAGTTTTTAAGCGACGCGTGTTTTGAGATAAAATCAATCGAAGAAAAGAATATAAATCGGATCCAAGAAAAAAGAGGAATTTTTTTTGGAAAAGGATAAGTACAATGGGATTTAAGATCCAAAAATAAAAGAAATTAAGAAAGTAAAAAATTAAAATCAAAATGAGGAGAGGAATAGAAATAGAATAAAATAGAATATCTAAGTCTAAGAATATTAAGAATATTACAATATTACAAGAATATTCTTAATATCTTTTAATATCTTAATAGAATATGAATATATAGAATATATATAAATTAGAATAGAATAATTTAGAATAGAATCTTATAGAATTTATATACTTTACATAGAATTTATTATAGAATTTATTTCTTCTTTATTCTTCTTCATTTCTTTATCTGTTTTGGATGTAATTTGGCGACATGGCCAAGTGGTAAGGCGGGGGACTGCAAATCCTTTATCCCCGGTTCGAATCTGGGTGTCGCCTGATCAACAAAAAAAGACTTGGAATTTCTTAATCCTGTTGATCGAACTTGACAAATTCTTGCCCCACAAAAGCATAGGCAAGGACTAGGTCTGTCGATACTTGATTTTGAGAACCATAGGTCCTATAAAAGACTGTCATCTTTTTTCTCAAAATCTGGGTTCTGAGTGTGGCTCAAAAAAGTACCAATAAATCTGAAGCAACCCAATCTTATGAAAGATTGGTTTGGGCTATTCTGAATTGAATCAAATAAAAGAAATAGCGAGAATTCATTCTGGAGAACTATGAAAGTAAGAAGTCGGAAATCTTGGTATCCAAACCAAAGGTTCCTAAGAGACACTCCTTTTTGGCTACTAAGGTTTAATAAAAGATTCTAAAAAAGACTATAAAGACTCCCTAATTGTTTTACACGTTTCTTAATATTGAGGTAACTCTGTTTGCGATGAAATTAGATTGGATAGGCTGATGGTAAATTCATTTAAGAATTGTGGCAAAGAACTGAAGATACTTTGTATTCAGACTCACTAGAGGTTCTGAGTACTGTTCATAAATTGAATCAGAATGGTTGACTAGCTCTTCTTTGTATTTGTATCTTTTCTTTTTTCTTATTCTATTTTTTTTTTCAATTCTTTGTTATTTCAATAGAATTCTATAGAATAAGAAATCTATGAACTTTTTATGAGTGGATTCATGAAATTGTTTCATAAAAAGCCGTAAGTAAGAATCCTGTTTTGACTCTGCACCATTGATTCCACTATGATTATGAATCAATAATGGAATCATTCCTTCATTTCATAGAGATAGGGATAGGGGGCATCATTCACATGGATATAGTAAGTTTCGCCTGGGCTGCTTTAATGGTAGTGTTTACATTTTCTCTTTCACTTGTAGTATGGGGAAGGAGTGGGCTTTAGAGCTAGGAATAGGAATAATACTTTACTGAAAAATCTACTTATATCAATTTATCAATTGTGATCATTTTGCGAAAGCTTAAAAAAACTTGACTTGCTTTAGTTTATCTATATCTATATATTATTTCTTAGATATATTAGTAGTATTATATTCTTAGTAATATTCTCTTATTCTATCTTATTCTATTAGTATTAGATTTCTTCCTGTATTAATATTAAATAAATTAA